CAATCTATCATGAAAAGTAAAAAAGGGTAAAGTAACCTTGTATTGATTGTTCTCTAAATGGAAGTTTTCTTCTGTCGCCTGGAGAAAGGGAATAAATAAATCAATCAAATTCCGGGAGGCTTCATGAAGTGCTTCTTTAGGAGTTAAACTTCCATTTGTCCATATTTCTAGAAAAAGGATCTCTTGTTTTTCATTTCCATTCCCATAAGAATGAATACTATGATTCGCATTTCGAACAGGCATAAATACAGCATCTATAGGATAACTCCCGTCTTGAAAGTTATTTGGCGTTTTTATATTATATCCTCGATTCCTCTCGATTTGTAATCCAATACAGAAATCAATTGGTTCCGTTAGGCTAGCTATATGCTGCGTATTATCAACAATTTCCACAGAAGGGGGTAAGAGGATGTCTTGAGCAGTTACATCTCCAGGACCTTTGACACAAATAAACGCGTCACGAGTTCCATACAGATTACTTCTCAATACAATTTCTTTCAAATTCATTAAAATTTCATGTACTGATTCTTGAATACCTACTATGGTAGAATATTCATGTGGAATTTTCTCAGATTTTGCGCGTGTAATACATGTTCCTTCTGTTTCTCCAAGCAAAGCTCTTCGCATTGCAATGCCTATTGTGTCGGCTTGACCTTTCATAAGCGGAGACAGAACAAAGCGTCCATAATAAAGGCGCTTACTGTCTGCTCTCGATTCAACACACTTCCACTGTAGTGTCCGAGTAGATACTTTTACTTTCTCTCGAACCATAGTAATATTATTTGATCAGATCTTTGAGTCATTTATTTCTCTTGAAATCTCTTCAATGTTGATTTCTACACCCGTCTTTTTTTAGGGGGTCTGCAGCCATTATGTGGCATAGGGGTTACATCCCGTACGAAACTTAAAAGTATACCACTTCTACGAATAGCTCGTAATGCTGCATCTCTTCCGAGACCCGGACCTTTTATCATGACTTCTGCTCGTTGCATACCTTGATCCGCTACTGTTCGAATAGCATTTCCTGCTGCGGTTTGAGCAGCAAATGGTGTCCCTCTTCTTGTACCTCTGAATCCACAAGTACCGGCGGAGGACCAAGAAATCACCCGCCCCCGTACATCTGTAACAGTCACAATGGTGTTGTTGAAACTTGCTTGAACATGAATAACGCCCTTTGGTATTCGACGTGTACTTTTACGTGAACCAATACGTCCAGTCCTACGTGAACCATTTCTTGTTATAGATTTTGCCATATGTTATCATTTCATAAATATAAGTCAGGGATAGATGGATATATCCATTTCATGTCAAAACAGATCTTTTATTTTGATTTATTCATCGGTTCCTTTAGAGAGTTCCTTTTCGAAAGATTATCCTTGTCTTTGTTTATGTCTCGGGTTGGAACAAATTACTATAATTCGTCCCCTCCTACGGATCAGTCGACATTTTTCACAAATTTTACGAACGGAGGCCCTGATTTTCATAGTTGTTATTCCTTAACTGAATTTCGAATGTACTTATTGGAAGAAAATAAGTTTCTTGAAATTTTTGAACCGTGAATTGTATCCCCATAGTAAGGAATGTTGAAAAACCATCTAATCATTCGAATCCTTGTTGTGGAGTCTATAAATTATATGTCCTTCATTTGAATCATAACGACTTACTTCAATTTCGATTCTATCTCCAGCGAGTACATGTATAAAACAGTGTCGAACCCTTCCTGAAAAAGAATTTCGAATTTGACTTCATTATCCAAACGAACCTGGAGCCTACCATTGGGAAGTGATTCATTAATTAAACCTTCATGAATTCTTTTTTGGTCTTTCATTCCAGGCAAATCCTCCTTGAAGTATCAACTAATGTAGGAGGAGTGATATTAGACAATTTTTTTTTTTTTTTTTTCACAAATAGGAAGTTCTGTATACAATTCGGATAGTAGAAAGATTACCATATATAACACAAAATTTCTCCGCCGATTCCTTCTAGTCGAGCCGCTCGGTCTGTCATTATACCCTGAGAAGTAGAGAGAATTACAATACCCATCCCGTCTAAAATTCTAGGAACTCTTTGATAGTTAGAATAGATTCGGAGACCTGGTCGACTGACTCGTTTTAAATTGAAAAGAGTTCTATTTCTATATGGCCCTTTCCTATTCCTTTTATGTCGTAGGGTTAAAACCAAAAAAGATTTTTTGTTTTCCACAAGTTTCCTTACATTTTCGAGAAAACCCTCTCGTAAAAGTATTTTTACAATGTTTTCGGTGATGTTAGTAGACGCTATTCGAACCATTCCTTTTCTATCCATGTCAGCATTTCGTATAGAAGTTATTATGTCACCAATAGTGTCCTTGCCCATGATAAACTCAAATTATTGTTGCTTCCGAATTTTGATATAATCAACATGTTTTTTTGTTTATGAAAATTATTAAAAGTATATGCGTGAGACATAATCTACTAATTTCTTTTATCTATTTTATTTATCTATTTGAATTAAATACTATCACTCTATTGCGGTCTCATCTTACTATCTTATAATACCTCAGGTGCTAATGAAACTATTTTAGTAAAATTTAACTGTCTTAATTCCCGGGCGATCGCGCCAAAACTCGAGTTCCTTTTGGATTTCCTTCTTGATCAATGACAACTGCCGCATTGTCATCATATCGTATTATCATACCGTTGTCACGTTTGAGTTCTTTACAAGTACGTACAATTACGGCTCTGATCACTTCTGATCTTTCTAGAGGTGTATTTGGTACTGCTTCCTTGATCACAGCAACAATAACGTCACCAATATGAGCATATCGGCGATTACTAGCTCCTATGATTCGAATACACATCAATTCTCGGGCCCCGCTATTGTCTGCTACATTCAAATGGGTTTGAGGTTGAATCATATCATTTTTTTTTAATCTGTTTTTTTAATGTCAAAAAAGTAAAGCAAGGGGCGAAGTCAAAAAAAAAAAAAAAAAAAACCTGAAATTGTTTTTTTATACCCAGGACCTCTTTCCTTTGGTTTTCCATTCCTATTCAGAAATAATGAATTGAGTTCTTATCGGCATTTTGGACGCCGCTATTGAAATAGCCTTTCGAGCTATATTTTCGGCTACTCCACTCATTTCATAAAGTATTCTGCCCGGTTTAACCACAGCTACCCAATATTCGGGGGATCCTTTCCCCGAACCCATACGGGTTTCTGTGGGTCTTACTGTAACCGGCTTGTCTGGAAATATACGTACCCATATTTTTCCACCACGGCGTACATTTCGTGTCATTGCGCGGCGCCCCGCTTCAATTTGTCTAGATGTGATCCAGGCGGGTTCAAGTGCTTGAAGAGCATATCTACCGAAACAAATATGATTACCTCGATAAGATACTCCTTTCATTCTTCCTCTATGTTGTTTACGGAATCTTGTTCTTTTGGGGTTATAGTTGAAGGTTCTTTCTCAAGTCCATCTCTACTACAGAACTGGACATGAGAGTTTCTTCTCATCCAGCTCCTCGCGAATGAAACGACTAAAAAAGATTTTATCAAGATATACATATATTTAATAAAGAATATACTTAATCACAGTCATAGGATTCTTTTAAATTTCATCGACATCTAATTAATCTATTCGAATTTTGTATATCGTGTTTAGATCTATAATGAAACATGTATTCTATTTATAGATAATGTTAATGTCGTTTTTTTTATAACGTTATAAGGAATCCTTATTTGGTTTTGTCTTTTATCATATACGATCGACCAAAATTTATCAATCCAATAAAATAAAACTTTCGCGGGCGAATATTTACTCTTTCAATATCTATTTTCGTTGTAGGGTTAGTCCACGACCTCTCAGAATAAAAGAATAGGTCCCTGGTTCGTTTCGCCATCCCACCCAATGAATCATAAGATTCATTTTCAATAGAATCTTCTGCATTCACGGGTTCCGTCGTTCCCATTGCTTCTTGATTAATGGTTAGGTCTGAATTCTCCAATGGAGTCCTTAATGAAATTTGTTCTTAAGTCAATTTTCTTAGTCTTTATTGGCTCGAGGCTCTTGATTTTTTTGTTCTATGCGCGGATTCAGCTAATTATGCATGAATCATTATTGATGCTTTATTACATTGCTTTTTATGAGATGACTCATAGACCTTACATATTGGAATCATATATCATTGATATTGTATTTCTCTCTTTCTCTCATCCTTCCGTCTATCCGCATACTTTTCTATTTCGCTTCACAACATATAACTTTCCAACTCATAATCAGATTGGTTTTTTTATGTTTATGCAAAAAAAGATTTCAGTTGCTACAATGATATGACCAATATATTATATCTTGACTGGTTCTTTGAATCCAGATAATGCGAAGCAATGGGTTGGTTATTAGTGCTATAGTTATTAGTTCATACTATGGGCCGGTCCATTTTTTTGAATCCTAGTCTTAAAAAAACCAACGAGTCACACACTAAGCATAGCAATTATATAAAACGATTAATCGAATTTTTATTCAACCCTATAAAATTGAAGAATTGCTCATTTTTGTTTTGATTGAATATAAAAAAAATGAAAGGGTTTGGTCTTTTTTGTTCTATTTCGATCACTGGGTAGAAGGGACAGACACGTAAAGTCTTATTATTCTTCGTCTACAAATATCCAAATTTTGATTCCTAATACCCCGTAGATAGTTCGAACTGTATAGGAACTATAATCAATTTTAGCTCCAATGGTTTGTAGAGGAACCCTACCTTCTCTGATCCATTCGACGCGTGCAATTTCTTTTCCGTCGATACGCCCCGCAATTTGTACTTGAATTCCTTTTGTATCTGACTGTTCAGTTAATTCAATAGCCCTTTTCATTGCTTTGCGAAAAGAAACTCTATTCTTTAATTGTCCGGCTATAAATTCTGCAAGAATATTAGGGTTTCCATAAGGATTTGCGATTCTTGTAATAGCAATGTTTAGTTTTCGGTTCACACAATTAAGTTTTTTTTGTACATTCATTTGTAATT